TAGTAGGAATTCTCTTATCCCATTCGGAAAGATATCATCTCATAATTATCTATGGCTGTTTATGTCTCTAGCATGACCACTTGATAAAATGTGGAGGAAAGTAGGACAAATGGCCGATACTACTGGAAGGATTCCTCTTTGGATAATAGGTACTGTAGCCGGTATTCTTGTGATCGGTTTAATCGGTATTTTCTTTTATGGTTCATATTCCGGATTAGGTTCATCCCTGTAATAATCGGATGAACTGAGTTGTAGACATGAAAGCATAAGAACTCAACGGGATCCCCCTCGAATCAGACAAGGAAAGAGGGGGTAAGTCCCGTTGAGTTCTTAATAATCATAATATTTTTTTTTTAGAGATGTTTCAAAAACCTCCACCTTTTCTGATGATGTTTTTAAAAAATGAACTTCGTTAATTGATTCAGAACATCTGTTACTCAATAGTATCTGTCAATACTTAAAACAAAGAAGGAATCACTCGATTTACCCTTTTTGGATGACTCACAATTATATATAAATAGAATATATTTCTATCAATCAGATATCATGCAAACCCTTTCTATACTAATAGAATAGAACCTTACTCCATTTAATCTAATAAATATTTAATCTAATAAAAGTGAAATTTTTTTTTATAAGTTCGTTGAAATTGAAGAAGTTCTATATTGCTCAATAAATTGACCTATATTTATTTGTCCACTACCACTATGTTACGTAAGAAATCTAAAAAAGGGTTATGATAAAATAAACCTATATAAAAAAAAAAAAAAAAATGAAAACTACAAATATCCATTTTTTACGAACGGGATCGAGAATCTTTATTAATTCGACACAAGAAAGGGTTGGGTAAAATTCCGTTTCTTGTGTCAAGGACTAGGAGACGAACAATCTCCCCTAAAATACTTTGTTCCTCTCATTTATACTTTGGTTTCTATTCTCCGCTTATTTATCTTTTGTTTTGATTCTAGTCAAATATAAAACTATTGATTCATTCTATATCATACCGTTTCAATTTGGATTGAAAAAACAAATAAATAAAGAAGAGTTAAGTAAAACAGTCGCCTTCACAATATACTATGACCAGGAATGCGGTATTAAGTAATTCCCGAAATCCGGTAGAATAAAGAATATAAATAAGCAAAATTTTTTTGATCATACATAATTCCCAACAAAAATTTGTTTATTTTTAGAGCTTGATGTTGATAAATCCGCAGATCTAGAAATTCATTTCGGACAATTGAACCTTCTCAAACTGTTTCTTTTTAAGAACCAAAAAGATTTGTGCCAAAATAACAGATGCCAAGAAGAGCAAAAGACCTTGGACACGTAATGGATCTTGAAGTACTATTTCCGCATCTCCCTGACCAAATCCACCCACATTAGGATTACTCGTTAATGGTTGATCAAGTTTGATGGATTCGCCCTCTGAAACAAGAAGTTCCGGTCCTGGAGGGATAATATCAACCACTTGACGTCCATCCGATGCATCCGCTATGGTTATTTCGTACCCCCCTTTTTCTTTTCGTATTATTTTGCTTACTATACCTGCTGCTGTAGCATTATAAACATTATTGTTACTCTTGCTCCCGTCGGGATAAATCTGACCCCTTCCCCTGTTCCCGCCTACATATATGGGATATTTTAAGAAGTGCACATCTTTCTTAGTAGCGGGGTCCGGGGAAAGAATAGGAAAGGTGATTTCACTATATTTCTGACCAGGAACCGGACCTATCACAAGAATATTTTTTTTAGTGGGACGATAGCTCTGAAAAGACAGATTTCCTATCTTTTCTTTAATCTCGGGCGAAATACGATCGGGAGGGGCTAATTCAAACCCCTCGGGTAAAATAAGAACAGCCCCGACATTCAAAGCTCCTTTTTTACCATTAGCAAGAACTTGTTTCAGTTGCAGATCATAAGGAATTCGAACAACTGCTTCAAATACAGTATCAGGAAGTACCGCTTGTGGAACCTCGATATCCACGGGTTTATTAGCTAAATGGCAATTGGCACATACAATACGGCCAGTCGCTTCTCGTGGATTTTCATAACCCTGCTGTGCAAAAATGGGATATGCATTTGAAAGGGGTGCCTGGGTTAGTATATATATCATGAGCGATACGGAAATGGATCGAGTAATCTCTTTCTTTATCCAAGAAAAGGTATTTTTAGTTTGCATGGTCCAATCATTGATCCCGAAAATTTCTACAATAAAATTAGGTAGGTCGCTAGTATAGTTCCCTATCTATAATTTTGCTATTTACTTAAATATTAAATATAAATAATTTTACTGGAATATTGGAGGAATCCCTTGGATGGGTAGTAAGTACAATTTTGAATGTTTTGCTTATGTACAAAGTAACAAATATTATAATTGGATCGTTCGATCACTTTTCAGTCATTCATTGAATGATAAATCACTACAAGTGAAGGAGATACACGATTTAAATAACGAAAGATCCAATATTTAAAAATTGTATCTAAAATGACTGGAAAAGTAGAAACAAGACCGGATATAATTTGATCATTATGAGCAAATCCAAAATCTTTGTAGACAGAGCCAATCATTAATTCCCAACCGTGGGGCGAGTGGAATCCTATACATAAATCAGTTAATAAAAGAATAGAAAAAGCTTTTATTGTGTCGCTTAAGTTGTATAGGAATTCTTGAAACCAAGAGTTAAGAATAACAAGTTCTTCATTACCTAGAATAGAATAACCACTTAGAATACCGAAACAGATTATATTTGTCGAGAAGTGTAAAATTGTATGGATGCGATCCTCGTTGTGCATCTTGATCAATTGGATCGTTTCTTTGTAGATTTCGATGCGAGGCTTTTGTAAATGTGTTTCCGGGTATTCCTTTATCATTTCGTCCAAACGTAAGAGTTCCTCTAAGTCTATGAATTCTTTTAGAATACTCTTTTCTTGAATATCATTCAAAAAAATTTCGGATTGCCTAGTATTCCACCAATTAGTAAACCAAGATTCCAGACTTTTATTAAATGAGAGAGAGATCCACCAAGGCAAAAATACTATAGATGCAAGATATAGAAGGGAAATTAATACTTTCTTTTTTGCCATTTTTTCGTCTGTGAATTTAAAAATTTTTAATGAACGCACCTCATTCGTCGACTCTATATGATACTAATATTTCTATCAAGCATAAGTTCTATTACAAGTCATCGATGTATTTCCGGATTTTTTTGTGATTCAGTACAGCGGTTAGTCCTTGAATTTAGAAAGAATATAGAATAAGAAAGAGCCCTCTTCAAATTAATAGTAGTCGGATTTCGAGACGAAAGAACTCCCGTTCTATCAAAATATCAAATATTTAGAAAAAAAAATTCTTTACTTTATGATGAAATGTTTTGTTTTGATATATGATGAATCTATCATTTAGATTTGTTACTGAATTGAGTTAAGTGGATTTACATACGCATAAAAAAAATTGTGGACATAAACAATTTAGTTTTAGAATTGTTTCATATACGTTTGCTTTGGCTCGAGTAAGCGTTCTGAAGAAACTTCAGTTAAGTTATGCTATAGAAAAAAAGATGATTCTTGAGTTTTTTATCTCTTGCAAAGTATTCATTCTTCAGTTCCTTTTTTCAAAATACTTCAATTGGTACACGCAAGAAATAGGCCAATTCAGCAGCTTTTTGCTCAATCTCTCGTGGAGTAAAATTCTCATCAGTACGAGTCAAGGGAATGGCTCCTTGTCCTTTTATTTCCATATAAAGGACACGACGAGCATAAATACCCTCTTTAATTTCTATTCTGATGGACTGAATGTCTTTCATAAGGAATCGGAGGAATATGCGACGATTTTTTCCAGGAAATCCCCAACGAAAAATACACACTATGCCCTCTTTTATATCGAATCGATCATAACCACTACCTACATTCCACGAAATTGTGCACCACAAATAGGAGCTAATAAAAAGACCTGCGATCCCATAGAAAGACATCACGATACCTTGTGGAAAAAAAATTATTTGCTGAGAAGGAAATAAAGATATAAAATTCCTACCAAAATAACTGGACGTTCCAACCAATAAAAACCCTAATGAACCTAAAAAAAGAATAAAGGCCCAACAGAAATTACTTGTTTTTCGAGACCCCGCTATAAGTTCTACCCATATACGTTCTGATCGCCAACTCATACTCTAACTAGACCTAGTTGCATTTTATTGGAATTGGGAGAATAACAAAAATAATTTTTTTTTTACTTTTTTTTGTTTCCGAAGTAACTCTCATCAACCAGCACTATTATGATGTGAACCTTTAGGGATAATTCATCGAATTTCTTAGATCCAAACTAAAATAATAACATCCCTTTCATATGATTTCCTAATACATATAGATATATTGACTTTACATTTCAGAAATTCTCCCCGATCCCGATCTATTTGAAAATAGTTATAATTCATTTATCATGTTTACACATACATAAGAGCTTATGCCCGAAGGAAGCCGCATATTATACCATATTTTACTAAATAGATATCCGTGTTATGATCCAAGTAAGTCTTGAAAAAAAAATATATATATATAAGATTTGTCCTTGTTGTATCTAAAAAATCTTGTTTTTTTGAACATAAAGAGATAAAGAAGCCATTGCAATTGCCGGAAATACTAAGCCCACTAAAGGCACAAAAATGGAGGGGAGACTGTTGAGAGTTATCATAGAATGGGTACCTCGATTTAATATTTGTACCTGTTATTTATTGTTATATTTATTGTTTTATATTTGAACCTTATCCTTATATTGTTATAAAGATATCTTATAATTCATATATAATTGTTATATTATACTAAGTATACCTAAGTGAGTATATATATACTTAATAGGGATAGGGAGTCTATAAGTATATGTTTTAAGAAATATATATTAATTTAAGAAATATATATTAATTAATAAAATACAATAAATATATAAATAAATGGACCTATTCATCTTTCTACATGTTTCTAATTCATCTTTCTACATGTTTCTA